CCTTTATCGGATTTGAACCGATGACTTACGCCTTACCATGGCGTTACTCTACCACTGAGTTAAAAGGGCCCATTTTCTTCAATTCATGAATTAACCACTAGCTACTATAGAGTCTACTACATGTACCTATGTATGTACTACATGCACATATATACATGTATACATAAGGGCTCATTCAGGAACAAGAAAATGGATTTACCTAGGAAGTTTTAGTTATTTATATTTGAGAAATATCAATGCAATGAGTTGTTTCAGGGCCGCTCCTAATTGCTTTTATTGACCCATCCGGACGAGATTCACTTGATTGATTGATACATGTATCAATCCGATATAGATCCAAGATATTTCATCGAATCATGTGATGAAGGGATTCAACCCGTACCCTAAACCAAATTATTATAGAGAAAAGAATCTTTTCGATTATTTGTCGATCCCTTTCCAGATTTACGAGTTCTACATCATCCTTTTTGAATAAATCAAAAAAAAAAAAATTCTATCGTTTCTGAATTTCCTGGCTTAGCTTAGTGTTAGTGTGGGATAGGCATAGCTCATCTTAACGATGAACGAATCGACGAGTGGAAATTGAAGAAATGGAATGGGCTTTGCCTTTTTTCTGTCGGATAAATCACTCCCTGAAGGATCCTATACTCTGTCCATAGGATGGTTCATGAATCAACAACCCAAAAATGATATTCCATTCTTGTAAGCAAGAAAGATTCTTCGATCTAGTCATAGCATTGACAATTTCAAAAAACTGCTCATACTATGAGCATAGATAGTATGATGGCGATCGGGCAGGTATGCCCCTATCGTCTAGTGGTTCAGGACATCTCTCTTTCAAGGAGGCAGCGGGGATTCGACTTCCCCTGGGGGTAAGACGAAAGGGAGTTGACCATGGATTATCAATAAGCCTAGAATGGATTCTTCCTGGGTCGATGCCCGAGCGGTTAATGGGGACGGACTGTAAATTCGTTGGCGATATGTCTACGCTGGTTCAAATCCAGCTCGGCCCAATAATTCGCCGATCCATGAGGATGGTATAACCAATTTGTCCTCCATAAATACCTGATATATAGAAAGAAAGAGTCCGTCCATTTTTTCTGCTATATCCCTATTTATCTTATCCTGCGTGTTTTTGATCTTTCTAACGATATTAATAATAATCTGTAAATAATTAACAAGAATCTGTAAATATAAGTGGAATAAAGAAAAAAACAAAAAAGAGTCCTTTTTTGTTTTTTCACTGAAAGATTGATTATCAATCGATTTGGCAATAAAAGAATCCACAGGATTACTAGTAATCCGCGTCACTCTCGCTATAGTCCATATCCGTGTAGATATCAGTATATCACTCGTCTTTCTGTTACAAGACGTTGATTTTCAATTAAATAGAATAAAAGGGTTCGAATGAAATTATAAGAATATGTATGTATGCTGTACACCTCATTTCCCCGGGATTGTAGTTCAATTGGTCAGAGCACCGCCCTGTCAAGGCGGAAGCTGCGGGTTCGAGCCCCGTCAGTCCCGACCTAGAATCCGATGAATCCATCAACTCATCTTTCCGTTTTCTGTGAAGAGGGGGAGACAAGGAGCAGGATTTAATCCCCTTTAATCCCCCAGGGGATCCTTATTTCTTTCGTGTTTTTCGTTTCGCATTTCTCATGGGAGAAATACGGGAATTTCAATTACTTCAACTAGTACCGATTGATGGGGGAGAGACGTATGTAGATTGATCAGTAGTATCGCCCTATTCAGGATTTCAAGAGAGACCGCACGGGTCTGTCTTTTTCGATTGCTCCTGATCCATGGAATAGAGTACCCATAGGTTTCCCGGGAGCACATACACAAATTGTATTCGTTTATTGTACGATAGACAATTAACTTAATATAGATAGTTACTAGTTGCCCCGACAGAGTACTTTTAAGATTAAACCTACCACCCTTTTTTTCTAGCTCCGATTTTGTGAAACCTAAATTACTGATTGAAAACAATTTCTATATCTCATTAAAATTGCATACTTAATTTTTGATGTATGTGTCCCAGTTCCAATCCAAGGACAGAGGATACTAATAAAAGATCAAACAAAGATCTGCCCCTCTTGTTCTAGGGGGGGATGATCTTTTTGTTCCTTCATATTTTAATGGCCCCATCGAAGAAAAAACAAAATCAATAAATAAAATAGTGAATTTGTCGGAATATTATATTAGATCTTTTATACCGAACCAATCTTTATCACACTTCTCTGTCTTCCAAGAAGATTAGATCTTCACAAAAACTTCGTTTCGAACTTAACTCATTTCTTTTTTCATTTCATCCCTACCATTGGGGTTTGTGACCAATGGAACGGCGGTCGGATGATTGTATAAGGAAGACGGCAGGTTATAGAAAAGAAAGAGTGGAAATGATACATTCAATGGGATTCTTGATTGGACCAGGAATCCCATTTTGGATTCGGTATGGATAAAAGATCTTCCTATGTTATACTATTCAATTCTCGACGATGAATCAATTTGATAGATCAGATATTGTTATTCATGATATTGATACGATTCAGTATCATCAGGATGCAATCCATGCCATTGAATTTACAGGAGAAAGACTTATCATCTCTATGGGATTAGATCCCGAGTTATTGCGAAGCAAAAAAACGATGAGATTATGGAAGTCAATATTCTCGCATTTATTGCTACTGCGCTGTTCATTCTAGTTCCTACTGCTTTTTTACTTATCATCTACGTAAAAACAGTTAGTCAAAGTGATTAATTTGAATGAAACTTTACTTATTAGTTCTTATCAACGATTGAAGAAAGGGATTCAAATTCCAAGTCTTAAATGAAATGATCGGGTTGGAGTCAGCAGTATATGAGACAGTATGGTAGAAAGGTTCATATAGTTCTTTCTACCACACTATCTATTATTGTAGAAAGATATGGGCTTGATATAAATCAATCCACAATATATACCTACATATCATATATATATGTACATGTAAATAGCACTCCAATTCTATTTCTTTGCTACATCAATTTGTATTGATCCCGATCAATCTGAAATAATCGAACGTCAACTCTTCTAATTCCTGGGTTTCTAATTATTTTCAATATGAATCTCCGGATCCATCGAAAGAATCAATGGAGGAAGAATAGTATGGGCATAGGCATATATTATATAAAAGAAAACCAAGCCCTTTTTTTTAGCATTACGAAGAAGTAATTGATTGATCCGTTAACAGATGATCCAAAGAGTTCTATAGTAACTTCTTCGGATTTTGAAAAGGATGTGGTAGACCCCACCGATTTTTCATGCATGACATGAGGCGAGTCAATAAAGCATAAATAAGATTCCTAGGAGTATAAAACAAAACGGTAAGTACGCATACCCGCAAGATTTTATTATGTTATTCGTAATACCTCTTTTCTTTGGACAACGACTATGTCTATGTCGCCTCGGTAGAAAGTACATATCTACGTAATAGAAGAATGGCTTCTTCTTTGAACAGCAAAGAGAAGAGGGAAACAAATCAAAAAAAAATAGGGGTTGGCTGCTCCTCATTGTAATATGCATAATTCTAGTAAGAGCCGGTTCCTCAAAATAGAATATTTAGCAAGAATTCGGTTGGAAAAATTTCCCATTGGGAATCCAGTCGTTGAAATATTTGTTTGATCAAAAGGTTCTTAGGATTCCAATAGAATTTATGAAGTGGAGATATTTTGATTTTAAAACGCTTTGCAGAACGATCTATTAAACAATTGATACAATTCGATTACTCAATTAGTAGTACCCCTAGAGTCCACTTCTTCCCCATACTACGAGTGAGAGGGAAAATGTAAAGACTACCATTAAAGCAGCCCAAGCGAGACTTACTATATCCATGTGAATTGTGTCCCCTATCTCTATGAATATAAAGGAATTATTCCATTATTGATCACTAATAATAGTGGAATCAATGGTGCAGAGTCAAAATGGGATTGTGACCTAACGTTATTGATGAACCAACCCAATGAATACACTCGTAACAAGTCCCTATATGATTTCTTGTGGAATCGGGAAGCACTAAGTACAAGCAAGATACGTAGTTACTTCCTTGGGAGTCTCAAGGGGATGTTACTAATGGAACATGTAGGAATAGTAAGGCCTATTGTTTGTTTTGTTGCCTTTCATAAACAAAAGTAGAAAAAAAAAATATACCATCAAGATAGATAACTATCTATCACATATCCCTATCTCCCATCTAAGCCTTAACTGTCTCTACTTCTGTGAAACAATTGGAAGACGCCCTATTACATTCTTGGCAGGGTTACCCAAAAGAAATCATTTTTTTTTTTTTCTACTTTGATTCTATAAATATTCTATAAAAGGCAATCACCCATACAATATTAATATTAATTGAAAATTGAAAACCTGAGCACTCAGAGACTCTCGTAAGTTTGTCTGGATACAAAGTATCTTCAGTTCTTTCCACAACTCTTTATTTGATTCTCCATCAGTCTACCCAATCTAATTCAAGACTCAGTCAGTAAACACCAGTAGGGTGAGGTAATTAGGAAGTATTTAGAGTCCTTCCTATAATACCTACTTGGATCCTAGGAGCAAGGATTTACAGTCCCTTAGGAACCTTCCTTTGTATACACGAATTTACGGTCCCCGACTTTCGTAGTTCTGAATCTCACAATTGAATCTTACTATAGATTTGATTCGATTGATAAATCAAATCAATAGCCTGAGCGCATCAGTAATAAGTGAGTATTTCTTTATTCATATTGTATTGGTATGATACCGGTTTGGGCCACACCCGGATTTTTGAAGAAATAATTGAAAGTCTTTTATAGAACCCCCTCCCCTGATTCTTAAAATCCAGTATCGACAGTCCTCGCTCCTTACCTCTGCTTCTGCCGGGCAAGAATTTAGTGAGTTCTATTAGGAGGGTAAGAGATTCCGAGTCTTTTGTTAATCAGGCGACACCCGGATTTGAACTGGGGAAAAAGGATTTGCAGTCCCC